TTATTTTCGATTCAATACTATGTACTATTCCAATCAAAAAAAAATTTCGACATATTTCACTTTATTATGAAAACCAATCCTACTACTTCTGGTCCTGCGGGTTCCACACTTGACGAAAAAAACCTAGGGCGTATCGCTCAAATTATTGGCCCAGTACTGGATGTTGTTTTTCCCCCGGGCAAGATGCCTAATATTTATAACGCTTTGGTAGTTAAAGGTCGAGATACTGTTGGTCAGCAAATTAATGTGACTTGCGAGGTACAACAATTATTAGGAAATAATCGAGTTAGAGCTGTAGCTATGAGTGCTACAGATGGTCTGACGAGAGGGATGGAAGTGATTGACACGGGAGCTCCTCTAAGTGTTCCGGTAGGCGGAGCTACTCTCGGGCGAATTTTCAATGTTCTTGGAGAGCCTGTTGATAATTTAGGTCCTGTAGATACTCGTACAACATCTCCTATTCATAGATCTGCGCCCGCCTTTATACAGTTAGATACGAAATTATCAATCTTTGAAACAGGGATTAAAGTGGTGGATCTTTTAGCTCCGTATCGCCGTGGAGGAAAAATCGGACTATTTGGAGGAGCTGGCGTGGGTAAAACAGTACTTATCATGGAATTGATCAACAACATTGCCAAAGCTCATGGAGGCGTATCCGTATTTGGCGGAGTAGGCGAACGTACTCGTGAAGGAAATGATCTCTACATGGAAATGAAAGAATCCGGGGTGATTAATGAAAAAAATATTGCAGAATCAAAAGTAGCTCTAGTCTATGGTCAAATGAATGAACCGCCGGGAGCTCGTATGAGAGTTGGTTTGACTGCACTAACCATGGCGGAATATTTCCGGGATGTTAATGAACAAGACGTGCTTCTATTCATCGACAATATCTTTCGTTTTGTCCAAGCGGGGTCAGAAGTATCCGCTTTATTAGGGAGAATGCCCTCCGCAGTGGGTTATCAACCCACCCTTAGTACAGAAATGGGTTCTTTGCAAGAAAGAATTACTTCCACCAAAGAGGGATCTATAACTTCGATCCAAGCAGTTTATGTACCTGCAGATGATTTGACCGACCCCGCTCCTGCCACGACATTTGCACATTTAGATGCTACTACCGTACTATCAAGAGGATTAGCTGCCAAAGGTATTTATCCAGCAGTAGATCCTTTAGATTCAACGTCAACTATGTTACAACCTGGGATCGTTGGCGAGGAACATTATGAAACTGCGCAAAAAGTGAAGCAAACTTTACAACGTTACAAAGAACTTCAGGACATTATAGCTATCCTGGGGTTGGACGAATTATCCGAAGAAGATCGTTTAACTGTAGCAAGAGCACGAAAAATTGAGCGTTTCTTATCACAACCCTTCTTCGTGGCGGAAGTCTTTACCGGTTCTCCGGGAAAATATGTTGGTCTCGCGGAAACAGTTAGGGGGTTTCAACTGATCCTTTCCGGAGAATTAGACAGTCTTCCTGAGCAGGCCTTTTATTTGGTGGGTAACATCGATGAAGCTACCGCGAAAGCTATGAACTTAGAAGGGGAGAAGAAATGACCTTAAATCTTTGTGTACTGACTCCTAATCGAATCATTTGGGATTCAGAAGTGAAAGAAATTATTTTATCCACTAATAGTGGCCAAATTGGCGTATTACCAAACCACGCTCCTATTGCCACAGCGGTGGATATAGGTCTTTTGAGAATACGTCTCAACGACCAGTGGTTAACGGCGGCTCTGATGGGTGGTTTCGCTAGAATAAGTAATAATGAGATCACTATTTTAGGAAATGATGCGGAGATGAGTACTGACATTGATCCGCAAGAAGCTCAACAAGCTCTTGAAATAGCTGAAGCTAACTTGAGTAGAGCTCAGGGTAAGAGACAGGCAATTGAGGCGAATCTAGCTCTCAGACGAGCTAGGACACGAGTAGAGGCTGTGAATGTTATTTCACAATAACATAATCAAAAGAAGTTCTTTATTATACACCACAATTTACACCACATTTTGATTGAACACAATCAAATTTAGATGATACAATGAAAAAAGAAGATGGGTAGAGAAACTTATTAGATACCAGAATCCATGGTATCTAATAAGTTCTACCTACTATTGGATTTGAACCAATGACTCCCGCCGTATGAAAGCAATACTCTAACCACTGAGTTAAGTAGGTTATTTATCATCACAAAAAAGGACCCATCGTCTCCGGGATTATAGGTGGAATATTATTTCTAAGCAATACCAATCCGCTAACAGTAAACGGATCAGAGAGCTATGATGTGGGGTCCTATCTTGACAAGAAATTATCTATATGTTAAGATATCTATGACAAGGGCTATAGCTCAGTTAGGTAGAGCACCTCGTTTACACGTGCGCCAATGCTTTTCAAAGGAGCCCGTTATGCAATGAACATAATTGATCTTATTGAGAAATCCATGTCTTACTCCATAGATTCGAGGGAACAAGAGAACAATAGCCTGACAAATATTTGGTTCGGTCCGATTCGAGTGCGAATTCAGGTGACAAATCAAATAGAATCCACAATGGATTTGTTAATTGATAAGGTAAATACCCAGCCCATTCAATGCTAGGCCTAATGAGTATAAGGGACTCAAAAGAACCTCTTTTCGTCCTATGAACTTTAAGGTGTATGAAGTCTCATATTTGACTCTTGCAGCGGAGCGATAGAGACTCCATTTAACTTAGGTTGATCTAGGCCGGAGGCAGACCTAAGTCAAGGCAACCCTTCTTTGAAACACTTTGGTATTGCTCCTAGATCAGAATACAAATGATGAATCGCAGAGCACATGGAGCCATCTTATTATCTTCCTGTAAAGAAAAAATATGGTGGACTAACTGATCTTTACATTAATCAGTTGATGAAAGAGCCCAATGCAACAAAATGCATGTTGGGTCTTTGAAACAGTTCGAATCATTTTGATAATAATCAGTTTGATCTGTTTTACCGAGAAGGTCTACGGTTCGAGTCCGTATAGCCCTAACACATTTCATTTTTTTTTGTATAGACATTCTATTTTAGTTTAGTATAGTTTTCATTTCTTCATCAGTACTTGTTTATGGACTGACATGACAGGTTCCTTTATCCATAGAAATGAAAGCATTACCACATGCCCATGTCAATACATAAGGACAGTAAAATAAAAACAATAATTCATTCCAACAGATCTAATCGCTATTTGCAAAATCTCGGATAAAATACCTATCCTTTTTCATTAATCTTCATGGATGAATTACATATGACTTTTTTCCTGTCCATGATCAAAAAGTTACTGATATATTTTTGTTTTGGTATACCCAATCCCAGTCAATTTATGAAGTGAAAATCATGACATGATTCTGTCTAAAAACTGCATTCTGACCCAATCAAGTCGAATACAATACTTAAGTTACACGGATCTAGTACCTATTCTTTTGTTGGTCTTGTATTTGTAGAAGTCCCCCGACTCCGACTAATTAGTTTTTGGCCGAACAATAATCAAATTGGTTGTTTCAAATATAATGCAGAGATAATGAATTGGTCCCTAATGTATCAATGTTCCTTCTTCTGTATTCTATGAGTTGGGTCGGTTTTGGGATTTGGTCTATCGAATTGTTCAACAATGTGTGATTCTTTCTTTTCTATTAGAAGTATCTTATGTAAATCATTTATGATTCCACTGATGACTGATTCTATCACTCTGTGTTATCTTTCATTGTGTAGTGTAAGTTTGCTCCAAAACAAACCCCTTTTGTAGCGAAACCCAACCCATTTGTTCTTCCCAAATCGCGGTCTTTCTTTAGTACTCGATTCTTTTTATTTCTGAGAGGATCCGCGAGTATAGTACAGATTCCAAGTTTCTCATTTTTTTGGTATAGAAAGATATGAGTTGTTATATGTAAAGGTTCCTCGCAACTCAACGGATTGAATCAAATCAATAAAGTAAGGAAAATAGAGATGAAATCTAGGATCAAAGAAGGTAGATAAAATAGAATAGAATCGTTCGATGTATTAGATTATGTTTATGTATTCCTATCGAATCAATAGAAGCAACGAATTTTCTACCTGGATTTTAATGAAAAGAATACTTCAAGTAGAATATGCTAGAAATCCCTAGTCATTTTACCCCAATGGAAATGAAATTCGAATATAAATTATAAATATATAATATAAATATATATGAATTCCATTGGAAATTCGAAATAAAATTAACTAAACTATAAAAACAAAAACATAGTTATACTAATATGATAGATATTAGTAGTATTATTTATTACTATTATAGTTAGAGTATATTTATATACTATTTTAGTATTTGTATTTAATTACTTTATTCTATTTTGTTTTAGGGAGAAACCGAGACAAAGTAAGAGAGTTTTGTTTGTGTAAGAGCATCCTATATCTACACTATATGTAAATGGAATCTAAATGCAAAATAAATATAAGTGGGGTTCCGTTGTATGAATCTTTAAACAAGACATGCCCTATAGAAAACAAACTCTAAACTATGCGGGTTTGATCAAAAAATTTTCTTTTTTCGCCTAAGAAGTTCTGGATGAATTGACAATTTCAATTCAAATCGAATAATTCAGCCTATGCCATATTAATAGGAGTAATATTTATGTTTCTGCTTCACGAATATGATATTTTCTGGGCATTTCTAATAATATCAGGTGCTATTCCTATCTTGGCATTTGTAATTTCCGGAGTTTTAGCTCCGATTAGTGAAGGACCAGAGAAGCTCTCTAGTTATGAATCAGGTATAGAACCCATGGGAGACGCTTGGGTACAATTCCGAATCCGCTATTACATGTTTGCTCTAGTTTTTGTTGTTTTTGATGTTGAAACGGTCTTTCTTTATCCATGGGCAATGAGTTTCGATGTATTGGGTGTATCCGTATTTATAGAAGCTTTAATTTTCGTGCTTATCCTAATTGTTGGTTCAGTTTATGCATGGCGAAAAGGAGCATTGGAATGGTCTTAACTGAATATTCAGACAATCA